ACAAGTAGCCGCGAAAATACAAGTATAAATTCTACAGAAAAAAACAGTCATAGTTGGAGTAATGGTTTTAGTTACAGGAATTATGATCTTTTATTCGGTATCCGGGACATTCGAAATTTCATATCTGATGAAACTTTTTTAGTTAGGGATAGTAGAGGGGAAACTTATTCCATTTATTTTGATATTGAAAATCAGATTGTTGAGATTGAAAACGATCACTCTTTTTGGAGTGAACTACAAAAAAAATTTTCTAATTATTTGAATTCTAGTTATGTGAATGGATCTAAAAGTGGCGATACCCATTATGATCTTTCCATGTACGATACTCAATCTAGGTTGAATAATCACATTAATAGTTGTATTGACAGTTATCTTCATTCTCAAATGCGGATTGAGAATTCTGTTTTAAGTGCTAGTGACAATTACAGTGATATTGACATTTTGGATGAAAGTCAGACTCCCACTAACACAAAAGGTAAGAATAAGAATCTTGGGGTAACTAAAAAATATAGGAATTTGTGGATTCAATGTGAAAATTGTTATGAATTAAATTATAAGAAATTGTTAAAGTCAAAAATGAACGTTTGTGATGAATGCGGATATCATTTGAAAATGAGTAGTTCAGAGAGAATCGAACTCTCGATTGATCCAGGTACTTGGGATCCTATGGACGAAGACATGGTCTCAACGGATCCCATCGAATTTCATTCGGAGGAGGAACCTTATAAAGATCGCATTAAGTCTTATCAAAAAGATACGGGGTTAACCGACGCTGTTCAAACAGGTATAGGTCAACTAAATGGTATTCCTGTAGCAATCGGGGTTATGGATTTTAAGTTTATGGGAGGTAGTATGGGATCTGTAGTAGGAGAGAAAATAACTCGTTTGATTGAGTATGCTACTAATAACAAAATACCCCTTATTATAGTGTGTGCTTCCGGCGGGGCGCGCATGCAAGAAGGAAGTTTGAGCTTGATGCAAATGGCTAAAATTTCGTCGGCTTTATGTGATTATCAATCAAATAAAAAGTTATTATACGTATCAATTCTTACATCTCCTACTACTGGAGGCGTGACAGCTAGTTTTGGTATGTTGGGAGATATCATTATGTGCGAACCCAATGCCTACGTAGCGTTTGCGGGTAAAAGAGTAATTGAAGAAACATTGAATACGACAGTACCTGACGGTTCACAAGAAGCTGAATATTTATTCGATAAGGGTTTATTCGATCCAATTGTACCACGTAATCCTTTAAAAGCCACTCTAAGCGAGTTATTTCGATTGCATGCTTTTTTTCCTTTGAATCCAAATTCGACCGATCAGTAAGGTCAACTATTTTTTTTATTTGTGGCAAAAAGGTCATTAGTTATCGTAATCAATCAAAGTCAAAACGATAAAGAATCAATCATCAATCATAATAGAATAGTGGGGTGGGGTTTTCGCGGTTACCATACTAATTCTATCTCTATAACTACTAATTCTATATCTATAACTACTAATTCTATATCTATCCATAATCTATAACTATATATAAAGAATCAAAAGTTGCGGATAAATTTTTTTACTTTTTTTATTTGACTTCATATTCCATTCCTGATTACTACTCAGAGAACCTCTATTCTATCAACATTCTTACTTCTGTCAATTAACAATTTGGCAAATGGAAATTGCGCAAAAAAGGCCTTTTGCATTTTAATATATTTCCTTGTCGAAGACTCTCCATTTTGACTAACAAGAGAAGTTCTCTTGGATCCGATTCGAACGGGACTTTGTAAACAACTCTTTCTTCATTGATATTGAATTCAATTAAAAGACAGGGGCAAAAGATGAAGAATCAAAAAGTTGATTATCAAACATATCTTTTTTGTTTCGAAGGATAATTAAGTTTATTTAGTTAGTTCTACATTTCTTGAACTTAGTATATACTATACTCACTTGGATATAATTAGTATAATTATATAGAATTAGAATTCGAATTAAGTTAAGAGAATTTTAGAACAATATAACAAACAGGTACAAATAGTCAATCGAGGTACCCATTCTATGACAGATATAAACCTTCCCTCTATTTTTGTGCCTTTCGTAGGCCTAGTATTTCCGGCAATTGCAATGGCTTCTTTATTTCTTCATGTTCAAAAAAACAAGATTGTTTAGGCTGGCTGGTTAGGCCCAATCAAACTTTTTCAAGATTTAGACTTAATTGAATCATAATACTCCATTTTTTTATTGAAAATGAAAAGTGGAATATGTTATAATGCGTGATTTCTTTCGAACATAAGCGCAAGAACTCTTATGCATATGAAAGCTTATATAGGGATAAAGTCATTTGAACGATTTTAAAATCACGGCCGGTCCATGAGAAAGTCAGTGCTTGTAGATATCTAGGGCAGGGTCATATGAGGGGACGTTCTTATTTTCGATCGAACGAATTTGATGAATTACCCCTACAGGTTCACATTAGGATAGTGCTAGTTGATGAGAGTTACTTCAGAAACGGAGCGTTAAGTAAAGTATAAGTTAAATTCATTTTTGTTATTCTATCAATTCAAATCATTCAAATGAAATGCAACTAGATTAGTATGAATTGGCGATCAGAACGTATACGGATAGAACTTATAAGGGGGTCTCGAAAAACAAGTAATTTCTTCTGGGCGTTTATCCTTTTTTTAGGTTCATTAGGATTTTTATTAGTTGGAACTTCCAGCTATCTTGGTAGGAGTTTGATATCTTTCTTTCCCTCTCAACAAATCGTTTTTTTTCCACAAGGGATTGTCATGTCTTTCTATGGTATCGCGGGCCTCTTTATTAGCTCCTATTTGTGGTGCACAATTTCGTGGAATGTAGGTAGTGGTTATGATCTCTTCGATAAAAAAGAAGGAATAGTGTCTATTTTTCGTTGGGGATTTCCGGGAAAAAATCGTCGCATCTTCCTCCGATTCCTTATAAATGATATTCAGTCTATCAGAATAGAACTTAAAGAGGGTATTTCTCCTCGGCGTGTCCTTTATCTAGAAATCAGAGGCCGAGGGGCCGTTCCTTTGACTCGTACTGATGAGAATTTAACTCCACGAGAAATGGAACAAAAAGCCGCCGAATTGGCTTATTTCTTGCGAGTACCGATTGAAGTTTTTTGAAATGAACCGAAGAACGTCCATTAGAATCAAAGTAAACGCATATTTTATGGATATGTGGAACATCAAAAAAAGGGGGATTGTTTTTGTCTGCAAAAAATAAATTTATGCGTTTGAAATAAAGAAATTGATTGATTTTTTTCAATATTTTGAATGGATAGGTTAGAGAGAAATAGCTCATGTAAATTAATGCTATCTCGCGATGTTTCGTTTTCTCCCTTCTTTCGCTCTTTTCTCTTTAATGAATGACCCAACATTTTGATTTCTTATAACGAGAATTATCCAAGTTATGTCTTATTTTGATACCCCCTTTTTGTTTTGATCATAACATTCAGAAAAATTTATCAATTCTTTAGGACTCATTACCGAATCACAAAGAAAAAACAGAGAATGATTCGATACCTTGGAATAGAACTCATTTTGGTGAAACAAAAAGGATTAGATCGCATAGAGTCCACGAATGAGGCCACTTTAAAAATGAACTTAACAATTTATAAATGAAAAACATGGCAAAAAAGAAAACATTTATTCCCCTTCTATTTCTGGTATCTATAGTATTTTTACCCTGGTGGAGCTTTATAGCATTTAATAAAAGTCTGGAATCTTGTGTTACTAATTGGTGGAATACCAAGCAATCCGAAACTCTTTTGAATGATATTCAAGAAAAGAGTCTTTTAGAAAAATTCATAGAATTAGAGGATCTCTTACTGTTGGACGAGGTGATAAAGGAATACCCGGTAAAAAAGCTTAATCTAGGAATCCATAAAGAAACGATTCAATTGATCAAGCTACACAACGAAGATTGTATACATACAATTTTGTCCTTCTCGACCAATCTAATCTGTTTCGTTTTTCTAAGTGGTTATTCTTTTATAGGTAATGAACAACTTATTATTCTTAACTCTTGGGTTCAGGAATTCCTATATAACCTAAACGACACAATAAAAGCATTTTCTATTCTTTTATTAACCGATTTGTGTATCGGATTCCATTCGCCGCACGGTTGGGAACTAATGATTGGCTCTATCTATAAAGATTTTGGATTTTCTCATAATGATCAAATTATATCTGGCCTTGTTTCCACTTTTCCAGTCATTCTAGATACAATTTTGAAATATTGGATCTTCCGTTATTTAAATCGCGTATCCCCATCACTTGTAGTGATTTATCATTCAATGAATGACTGAAAAAAAAAGGTCTAAGGTCTACTAATTCAATTAGATATTTACCCAATTCGAGTGTTTGGTACTTTGGGCATAAGAATTCCAAATCGTACTGACTCTTTCTACCCTCCAGGGCAGGAAGGTCTTCCTATATTCCAGTAAGATTTTTTTAGTAAATAGCAGAATCGTGGATAGGGAACTAGACTAGCGACCTACCCAATTTATTGTAGAAATTTCGGGATCAAAAATTGGACCATGCAAACTAAAAATACCCTTTGTTGGATAAAAGAACAGATTACTCGATCCATTTCCGTATCACTCATTATATATATAATAACTCAAGCATCTATTTCAAACGCATATCCCATTTTTGCACAGCAAGGTTATGAAAATCCCCGAGAAGCGACCGGTCGTATTGTATGTGCCAATTGTCATTTAGCTAATAAACCCGTGGATATTGAGGTTCCACAAGCGGTCCTTCCTGATACTGTATTTGAAGCGGTTGTTCGAATTCCTTATGATATGCAACTAAAACAAGTTCTTGCTAATGGCAAGAAGGGGGGGTTGAATGTAGGAGCTGTTCTTATTTTACCTGAGGGGTTTGAGTTGGCCCCAGCCGATCGTATTTCTCCCGAGATGAAAGAAAAGATAGGCAATCTTTCTTTTCAGAGCTACCGCCCAAATAAACAAAATATTCTTGTGATAG